AGTAAAGTACTAAAAATAATTATTTTGATAGAAATTTTAGGTTAAAAATTTATTTTTTAGTTAACAAATTAATTAATTGATATCTATAAGTACAAAAAATAATTATTTTGTGGGATTTACAGGCTAAATTTTTACGAAAGGATAAAATTTACCGTCTAATCAATGAAAGTAGCGATTTCATTTCACAGGCTAAATTTTTACGAAAGGATAAAATTTACCGCCTAATCAATGAAAGTAGCGATTTCATTTTACAGGCCAAATTTTTACAAAAGGATAAAATTTACCGCCTAATCAATGAAAGTAGCGATTTCATTTTACAGGTCAAATTTTTACAAAAGGATAAAATTTACCGCCTAATCAATGAAAGTAGCGATTTCATTCTACAGGTCAAATTTTTACAAAAGGATAAAATTTACCGCCTAATCAATGAAAGTAGCGATTTCATTCTACAGGTTAAATTTTTACAAAAGGATAAAATTTACCGTCTAATCAATGAAAGTAACGGAATTTYATTTTACAGGCTAAATTTTTATAAAAGGATAAAATTTACCGCCTAATCAATGAAAGTAGCGATTTCATTTTATAGGTTAAATTTTTACGAAAGGATAAAATTTACCGCCTAATCAATGAAAGTAGCGATTTCATTTCACAGGCTAAATTTTTACAAAAGGATAAAATTTATCGCCTAATCAATGAAAGTAGCGATTTCATTTTACAGGTTAAATTTTTACAAAAGGATAAAATTTATCGCCTAATCAATGAAAGTAGCGATTTCATTTCACAGGTCAAATTTTTACAGAAGGATAAAATTTACCGTCTAATCAATGAAAGTAGCGATTTCATTTTACAGGTTAAATTTTTACAAAAGGATAAAATTTACCACCTAATCAATGAAAGTAGCGATTTCATTTTACAGGCTAAATTTTTACAAAAAGATAAAATTTACCGCCTAATCAATGAAAGTAGCGATTTCATTCTTCAGGTCAAATTTTTACGAAAGGATAAAATTTACCGCCTAATCAATGAAAGTAGCGATTTCATTTTATAGGCTAAATTTTTACGAAAGGATAAAATTTATCACCTAATCAATGAAAGTACAGGTCAAATTTTTATAAAAGATAAAATTTACCGCCTAATCAATGAAAGTAGCGATTTCATTTTACAGGCTAAATTTTTAGGTGGATAAAATTTWCCGATATTTATTTTTTAGATAGAAAAATTTTAAAATTACAAAATATTTTGTAAAATTCCGTCAGTGGGTATATTTTATTAAAAATTTTTAGATACTTTTAAAATTTTTTGCATTTTTTGTGCATTTTTTTTTTGAAAATTGGGCCAAAATTTGGCCAATTTTTTGAGGGTTTTAGGTGAAATCTCCGTCTAGTAACTTTTTTTCAAAAAAAAAGTAACCAAAAATTTTGGCACCCTATATAAATGTTTAATAGCATGTCTAATTATTAAACATTTATATATATATATATATTATAAATCTATCAAAAACCTATTATATAATATCGCTAGCATATCTTAATAATTCCCGTTATGTAATTCATATTTTTAATAAATATATGTCGAGTTTCAATTTAAAATACCCGTGCATATAAATTTACTATTTTCTATGAAAACACTAAAAGATATTTTAAAAAATGGGGGGGAGTAGATAAGCCTTACTTAATATTATAAAAAAGATTGAATCTAAATTTATTAAATTTTAATTATATAATATAGCGCTATACTGGATATATAGATAATATATAATAATAATAATAATGAATAATTAATCATTATACATATATTAGCTATAATATATTTCTTACAATAAATATATACTTCATTATTTATATATAAAAAATATATTTAAAATATGTATAAATAAATATTTTATATAGAAAGCTAAAATTATTGAAAAAAAAAAAAAAAATTTACTTAATTACTATAGTATAAATTTTTCATATAATTTAAATTTATAGATTTATTAAAAAAATTATTGAAATACATTTTATTTAAATTGTGATATTTAATTAAAAATTTCATAGCGGCAAAATTTTTAATTGACTTGGATTTATTGATTATGTTATTATTTTAATAAATTCAAAAAAAATAAATTTTAAAAAAAAATATTATTGTCGGAAAATTTAATCTATTTTGTAATTTACAAAAAATTTACAGGCTAAATTTTTATAAAAGATAAAATTTACCGCCTAATCAATGAAAGTAGCGATTTCATTCCACAGGTCAAATTTTTACGAAAGGATAAAATTTAGCCTAAATAATATTAGTAATTTAAATTATTTATTTAAAAAATAATAATGACGGATATTTATATTGTTTTAAATAATTAAAATTTAAATTACTGCATTTTAGGGAGGAATGTACAAAAAATAATTATTTTGTGGGATTTATAGGCTAAATTTTTACGAAAGGATAAAATTTAGCCTAAATAATATTAGTAATTTAAATTATTTATTTAAAAAATAATAATGACGGATATTTGTATTGTTTTAAATAATTAAAATTTAAATTACTGCATTTTAGGGAGGAATGTACAAAAAATAATTATTTTGTGGGATTTATAGGCTAAATTTTTACGAAAGGATAAAATTTACCGCCTAATCAATGAAAGTAGCGATTTCATTTTATAGGCTAAATTTTTATAAAAGATAAAATTTACCGCCTAATCAATGAAAGTAGCGATTTCATTCCACAGGTCAAATTTTTACGAAAGGATAAAATTTACCGATATTTATTTTTTAGATAGAAAAATTTTAAAATTACAAAATATTTTGTAAAATTCCGTCAGTGGGTATATTTTATTAAAAATTTTTAGATACTTTTAAAATTTTTTGCATTTTTTGTGCATTTTTTTTTTGAAACCTATTATATAATATCGCTAGCATATCTTAATAATTCCCGTTATGTAATTCATATTTTTAATAAATATATGTCGAGTTTCAATTTAAAATACCCGTGCATATAAATTTACTATTTTCTATGAAAACACTAAAAGATATTTTAAAAAATGGGGGGGAGTAGATAAGCCTTACTTAATATTATAAAAAAGATTGAATCTAAATTTATTAAATTTTAATTATATAATATAGCGCTATACTGGATATATAGATAATATATAATAATAATAATAATGAATAATTAATCATTATACATATATTAGCTATAATATATTTCTTATAATAAATATATACTTCATTATTTATATATAAAAAATATATTTAAAATATGTATAAATAAATATTTTATATAGAAAGCTAAAATTATTGAAAAAAAAAAAAAAAATTTACTTAATTACTATAGTATAAATTTTTCATATAATTTAAATTTATAGATTTATTAAAAAAATTATTGAAATACATTTTATTTAAATTGTGATATTTAATTAAAAATTTCATAGCGGCAAAATTTTTAATTGACTTGGATTTATTGGCTATGTTATTATTTTTAAGGTTTTTAAAAAATAAAACATTATATGAAAATATTATTATATGAAAAATTTAAATTTTTTCAAAAAAATAAGGAAAAATTTTATAGGCTAAATTTTTATAAAAGATAAAATTTAACTTTAATATTAATTAATAGTTAATTATTTATTTTAAAAAAAATAAAATAACGGAATTTATTTTTAAATAATTAAAATTAAAATTATTACGATATTAAAAATAATAAAAATAATTGTTTTGTAAGAGTTATAGGCTAAATTTTTATAAAAAGATAAAATTTACCGCCTAATCAATGAAAGTAGCGATTTCATTCTACAGGCTAAATTTTATTAATAAATTTAGTTTAATAATATTAGTAGTTTAAATTATTTATTTAAAAAATAAAAAAATAACGGAATTTATATAATTTTAAATAATTAAAATTTAAATTACTGCATTTTAGGGAGGAATGTACAAAAAATAATTATTTTGTAGGATTTACAGGTCAAATTTTTACAAAAGGATAAAATTTACTGTCTAATCAATGAAAGTAGCGATTTCATTTTACAGGCTAAATCTAGCTTAATAATATTAGTAGTTTAAGTTATTTATTTAAAAAATAAAAAAATAACGGAATTTATATAATTTTAAATAATTAAAATTTAAATTACTGCATTTTAGGGAGGAATGTACAAAAAATAATTATTTTGTAGGATTTACAGGCCAAATTTTTATAAAAGGATAAAATTTACCATGTTATATTTATAGTATTTTTAAATAAAGTTTTTTAAGCTTATTTTTATTATATAAATAAATTTTAAATGTAAATTTTAGTGTGAAGTATATTAATTTATAAATAAGATTAATATTATTTTTAGTTGCAGTAAATTATTTTATTAATTTAAGGAATTAAGAAATAGTTATTTTTTTTAATATGAACAAAATTTGTGCCAGCAGTTGCGGTTACACTAATTATATAATAATAAATTTTTGGTGACAGAAAATTTTAATATTTTGAATTTTTAAAAAAATTTATAAGGTGAAATTTTAAATTTTTATTGTTTTAGATTTTGTTTATGGTTTCTGATAAAATTTTATTTTAAACTAGGATTAGATACCCTATTATATAAAAGGTAAATTTTAACACTTAGTTAGTATCGGTTTAATATCCTGAAAATTAATAAATTTGGCGGTATTTTAGTCTATTCAGAGGAACCTGCCCTATAATTGATGGTCCACGAGTATATTTACTTATTTTTTTAATTTGCATATCGCCGTAGTTGGAATATTTTTTAAAAATTTTAATATTCAAGATTTTTATTAAAAGGAAGACAGGTCAAGATGTAGTTTATAAATAAGAAGAGGTGGGTTACAATAAATTTATTTATATGGAAAAATAATTGTAAATAATTTTTAAAAGTGGATTTGAAAGTAATTTTATAATAATATTTTTAAGATGATTTTAGCTCTAAAGTATGTACATATCGCCCGTCATTTTCATTCTAAAGTGAAACAAGTCGTAACATAGTAGGGGTACTGGAAAGTGTCCCTAGAAAGATCAAGCTAAAGCTTTATATAGAAGTATTTTAGTTACATTAAAAAGATTGTTATTTGTTTACATAGTTTGAGGAATAAAAATTTATTATTTTAATAAAGAATATAATTATCCTTATTATTTAATAAAAGTATTTTAAATTTTTATTAATATTTTGAATCAATAAAATTTATTATAGAGAATTAGTATTGTAAAAGAAAATTTTTTCATTAAATAAAAGAAAAATTTATTTTTTGTACCTTGTGTATCAGGGTTTATTAATTATAGTTTAATAATATTAATTATCTCGAATTTAAAAGAGTTATAAGTTTATATATAATTATTGTAAAATAAATATAATAAATATTTTTATAGCGGCGAAATACTATTCGAGTTTAAATATATCTAGTTTTTTAAGAAAGAAATTTAATTTCATTTTTATTTATCAATAATTTTAATTTTTAATATATTGTTAATAAAATTATATTTTTTAGGGGTTGAGCTTTAGGGAATACCAATAAAATTTATATANANNANTATATATATATATATATATATATATATATATTATTTCTAATAAGTAGGGTTGTAAGTTTTTATCTTTTTTAGTGTTTTATAACTATTTAGAAATAAATTAAAATTTTTATATAAGTTTATGTGTTATATTAAAATATAAATTTAAATATGAAAAATTTAGAAATAATGATAAAATTAGTATATTAATTAGTAAAAAAACATTATTAATAAAAGGTTTTATAAAGTAACTCGGCAAATATATTTTTCACCTGTTTATTAAAAACATGGCCTTTTGAGTATAATTTAAGGTCTGGCCTGCCCAATGAAATTTTTAATGGCCGCAGTATATTGACTGTGCTAAGGTAGCATAATAATTAGTTTTTTAATTAAAAGCTTGTATGAAAGGTTGAATGAAAAAATAACTGTCTCTATAAAATTTTATTAGAATTTTATTTTTAAGTTAAAAAGCTTAAATATCTATAGTAGACGAGAAGACCCTATAGAGTTTAATATTTTTAAAAATTAAATTTTAGTATTATAAGTTTAAATTTACGTAAAATATTTAATTGGGGTGATTAAAAAATTTAAAAAACTTTTTTTGTATAAGATCATTAATTTATGAAAACTTGATCCTTTGATAAAGATTATAAGATAAAATTACCTTAGGGATAACAGCGTAATTTTTTTTTAGAGTTCTAATCGAAAAAAAAGATTGCGACCTCGATGTTGGATTAAAATAAAATTTTGGTGTAGCGGCTAAAATATTAGGTCTGTTCGACCTTTTATATTTTACATGATCTGAGTTTAAACCGGTGTAAGCCAGGTTGGTTTCTATCTCTATAAAAATAAATATTTTAGTACGAAAGGACCTTATATTTGATTTATTAATTAAAAATTAAGAATTATATTAATATGTGTTATTTTGGCAGATTAGTGCTATAGATTTAGAATCTATTTATGTAAAATTTTTACAGATAATAAGTGATACTAAAAGATTTAATTTTAATAATAGTTTCAAGATTAATTTTAATTATTTGTGTTTTAGTAGGGGTTGCTTTTTTAACTTTGTTAGAACGTAAAGTTCTTGGATATATCCATGTTCGTAAAGGACCTAATAAAAATGGGTATGTTGGTCTATTACAACCTTTTAGTGACGCAATTAAATTATTTACAAAAGAACAATCTTTTCCTTATATGTCAAATATAGTTATTTTTTATCTTTCTCCAATTAGTACATTATTTTTATCTTTATTTTTATGGTTATGTATACCTTTATTTTCTACGGGTATAAGATTTAATTTATCAATTTTATTTTTTTTGAGGGTTTCAAGTTTAAGGGTTTACACTATTATATTAGCTGGTTGGTCTTCTAATTCTAATTATGCAATATTAGGAAGATTGCGTTCAGTAGCTCAAACAATTTCTTATGAAGTAAGTTTAATTATTATTTTATTGTCATTTTTATTTATAATTTTAAGTTTTAATATTTTTGATTTAATAAAATTTCAAAAATATTCTTGATTTATTTTTTTTATACTTCCCTTAAGATTAATATGAATTGTTTCAAGATTGGCTGAAACTAATCGCTCACCTTTTGATTTTGCTGAAGGTGAATCAGAATTAGTTTCTGGGTTTAATGTAGAGTATAGAAGAGGAAGGTTTGCAATAATTTTTTTATCTGAATATGCAAGTATCTTATTTATAAGAATATTTAGAAGAATATTATTTTTAGGCGGTAATTTTTTTCAATTTACGTTTTTTTTAAAACTAAGTTTTATTTCATTTTTATGAATTTGAGTGCGTGGAACTTTGCCTCGGTATCGATATGATAAGTTAATATATTTAGCTTGAAAAAGTTATTTGCCAGTTTCTTTGAATATATTAATTTTTTATTTTAGGTTAAGGATTACCTCCTTAGTCTTATTTACTTAGTTAATTTTTTTTAGTACTAATTAAGTTAATAGAAAATTAAAATTTCTTTATCATATTTTCAAAATATGTACTTATACAAGTTCATTAACCTAATCAATGAAAGTAACGGAATTTCATTCCACAGGCTAAATTTTTATAAATAAAATTAAGTCTCAAATTTTTAAAGTTAGGGGGTTAATAAAGTAATATAAAAAATAAATAATAGTTAAAATTTGTCTTGCTATAATATAAGGAGTTTCAACTGGCTTAGATCCAATTCAAGTAAGAAGTAAAACAATAGAAATGAATCTTCAAAATAAAATTTTTCTAAAAGGATAAAATTGGGTACTTTGATATTTTTTATAGTTTATAAATGGTAAAATATAAAGAATTGCAATAGATAAAACTAAACTAATAACTCCCCCTAATTTATTAGGGATTGAGCGTAAAATAGCATAGGCAAATAAAAAATATCATTCTGGCTGGATATGAATAGGGGTAATTAGGGGATTAGCTGGCGTAAAATTATCAGGATCTCCAAGTATATAGGGGTTTTGGAGCCTTAAGATCACTAAAAATATTATTATACCAAAAAATCCAACTAAATCTTTAAAGGTAAAATAAGGGTGGAAAGGTAATTTGTCTAAATTTCTTTGAACTCCTAAAGGGTTATTTGATCCTGTTTGGTGTAAAAATAATAAATGAATTATTACTAGAGCTAAAATAATAAAAGGTAACAAAAAATGAATTGTAAAAAATCGAGTTAAAGTAGCATTTCTTACTGAAAATCCCCCCCAAATTCATTGTACAAGAGATGGGCCTAAATAAGGAATAGCAGAAACAAGATTTGTGATTACTGTAGCTCCTCAAAAAGATATTTGACCCCAGGGTAAGACGTATCCTAAAAATGCAGTAGCTATAACTAAAAAAAAAATTGTAACTCCTGATATTCAGGTTTCTATAAAATTAAAAGAGCTGTAATAAAGTCCCCGACCGATATGTAAGTATAGACAAATAAAAAAAAATGAAGCCCCATTAGCGTGGAGTATTCGAAGTAATCAACCGTAGTTTACATTACGACAAATATGGGCCACTCTGTTAAAAGCTAGGTCAATATTTGGGCAATAGTGTATTGCTAGAAATAACCCTGTAAAAATTTGAATTATAAGGCATAATCCAAGTAACCTACCAAAATTTCATATTGAAGAAATATTTATTGGGGTAGGTAAATAAATTAAAGAAGAATTAATTAAATTAATTAAAGGATTTTTTTTTAGGTTTTTTATCATTTATTTTTGTCGTAATGTTCCTGGAGATTTATTTGTAATTTTTACAATTGCAATTAAAGTAATAAAAAGATAAATTATTAAAATGATTATAATTTGTATATTAGGATAATTATAATATTTATTAAGTGTAAGATTAATTAATTTAATAGATTGTCTTATATTTATAAAATTTATAGATAGAAATTTTCTGTAAAAATTATCTTGGGAAATAATAATTAATAAAAAAATTATACCCAATAAACTTGTAAAGATAATTAAATTTTTTGGCAGGCTAAATTTTTCATTAGAAGCGATTCTTGTTATATAAATAAATATAATAAGTATGCCCCCAATTATAATTATAAATAAAATATATCTAAATCAAAAATTATAATATAAGAATCCGGTGGATAAAGAAATTAAAATAGTTTGTAGTAGAAGGACACAGCCTAATGATAAGGGGTGGTTAAGAAAAATAAAAATTATAGAAAGTATTCAATTGCAAATTAATAAATATGTAAGAATTTCAAGGAGTAGTTTAAAAAATATTAATTTTGGAGATTAAAGTTAAAGAGGTCTCTTTTTCCTTGATATTTAAAAAAAATATATTTTAATTTTGATTTACAAGATCAATGTTTTTATTAAACTATTTAAACATTTATTTAAATGCTAATATATTATTATTCTTATTCTTTAGTCAGGTTATTTTTTTCAAGTTTATATATTTATGTCTCAAAATATAAGCATTTACTTTTAATATTATTAAGATTAGAGTCAGTGGTGCTTTCTTTATTTTTATTACTATTTATATATTCTTCACAATTTTTTTTTGAATTTTTTATTTCTATGTTTTTTTTATCCATAAGAGTTTGTGAAAGGGCTTTAGGCTTGTCACTATTAGTTTTAATAATTCGTACTCATGGGAGGGATATAATTTTAATATTTGATAATTTATGATAATAAATTTATTAGGTTTATTTTTTTTGATTCCTTTAGTTTTTAAAAGTTTTTGACTAGTGTTAGTAAATTTTTTTTTTTTTTTTTTTTTATTTTTATTAAAAATAAATATATTAGATTATTATTGTTCAGTATCTTATTATTTTGGCATTGATTTATTGTCATTTTTAATGATTTTATTAAGATTTTGAATTTGTTCTTTGATAGTCTTAGCTAGTAAAAATTTATATTTTTCTATTTATTATTGAGAATTATTTTTACTAGTAGTTAGATGTTTAATAATTAGGTTAATTTTTACATTTAGTTCAATAGATTTATTTATTTTTTATTTATTTTTTGAGGTTAGTTTAATTCCTACACTATTTTTAATTTTAGGTTGGGGGAATCAGCCGGAGCGAATTTCTGCGGGGGTTTATTTATTGTTTTATACTTTGTTGGTTTCTTTGCCTATAATAGTTGCGTTATTCTATTTATATCGACAAATTTTTACAATAAATTTTTATTTTTTAAAATCTATGAATAGGCTAATATTTTATGTTTGTATAAATATAGTATTTTTAATTAAAATTCCTATATTTTTTCTTCATTTATGACTTCCAAAAGCTCATGTAGAGGCTCCTATTTCAGGATCAATAATTTTAGCTGGAGTTATATTAAAATTAGGAGGTTATGGACTATTGCGGCTAATAAAAATATTTTTAGAAATTGGCATAAAAATTAATATTTTTATTATTGTAATTTCATTGATTGGTGGGGTTATGATTTCGTTGATTTGTGTGCGTCAGAGTGATATAAAAATATTGATTGCGTATTCTTCAGTTTCCCATATAGGATTAGTTTTAGGAGGGATTATGACTATAAATTTATGGGGAGTTTGGGGGGCTTTAGTTTTAATATTAGCCCATGGGTTATGTTCTTCTGGGTTGTTTTGTTTGGCAAATTTAGTTTATGAACGAACTCATAGACGAAGGATTTATTTAAATAAGGGATTAATTAATATTATGCCTAGGCTTTCTTTATGGTGATTTTTATTATGTTCTTCTAATATAGCTGCTCCTCCTTCATTAAATTTATTAGGTGAGATTTTATTAATTAATTCCTTATTTTTGTATAGTAAATTTTTATTATGTTTATTATTTTTTTTAGTGTTTTATAGAGCTGTTTATTCATTATTTTTGTATTCTTATACTCAACATGGAAGGGTTTATTCAGGTTTATTTTCATTTTCTGAAATTAAAATTCAAGAGTATTTATTATTATTTTTACATTGGGTGCCTTTAAATTTATTAATTTTAAAGGCGGAGTTTGTGTCTTTGTGAATTTATTTAAGTAGTTTAGTAAAAATATTAATTTGTGGGATTAAAGAAATGATTATTTCATCTTAGATAATTATTTTAGTAGATATTTATTTTAGAATTTTTTTATTTTTAGCTATTTTGTTGTTTTTAATTTCTTTAATATTCTTAGATAAAGCTTTAGATATTCATATTGAATTAGATTTGTTATCTTTGAATTCATCTACTATAAGTTTTATTATATTTTTTGATTGAATTTCTTTAGTTTTTATAAGTTTTGTATTTTTTATTGCTTCGATAATTATTAAATATAGCTATGAATATATACATAGTGAAAAGAATTTAAAACGATTTTTATCTTTAATAATTTTATTTGTAAGCTCTATAATGTTTGTGATTTTGAGACCTAATTTAATTTCAATTTTATTGGGTTGGGATGGATTAGGTTTAGTTTCTTATGCTTTAGTAATTTATTATCAAAATATTTCTTCTTTTAATGCTGGCATATTAACTGCTTTATCTAATCGAGTAGGGGATGCTGCTTTATTGATAAGTATCGCTTTAATAATAAATTTTGGTAGTTGGAATTTTATATATTACATTGAGAAATTTCATTATAATAAGATTATGACAGGAATTTCATTGTTTATTATTTTAGCATCTTTAACAAAAAGAGCTCAAATTCCCTTTTCTTCTTGGTTACCTGCAGCTATAGCTGCCCCTACTCCAGTGTCATCTTTAGTTCATTCTTCAACTTTAGTGACGGCCGGCGTATATTTATTATTTCGATTTTATTCTGGAATTTCAGAGGTAATATTTTTAATTTTATTATTTATTTCTATATTTACTATATTTATAGCTGGGGTAGGAGCAAATTTTGAATTTGATTTGAAAAAAATTATTGCTTTGTCAACATTAAGTCAGTTGGGTATAATAATTATAATTATAAGATTAGGTAGAAAGGACTTAGCCTTTTTTCATTTATTAATTCATGCGTTATTTAAGGCCTTATTATTTATATGTGCTGGAGCTATAATCCACAATTTGAATAATTGTCAGGATATTCGATGCATAGGCGGGGTTTTATATTTTATACCCGTTACTTGTGTTTGTATATTTATTAGAAATTTAGCTTTGTGTGGTTTACCATTTTTATCAGGGTTTTATTCAAAGGATTTAATTGCTGAAGTTTTATCTATGAAATTATTAAGGATTTTAGTTTATTTAGTTTTTTTTGTTTCTGTGGGATTAACAGTTTCTTATACTATTCGAGTTTCATATTATATGTTTTTATCAGATTTTCATTATTATAGGCTAAATTTTTTAAATGATAAGAATAATAAGATTATACTAAAAGGTATGGTAGGCTTAGTTTTTTTAGTTATTATTCAAGGGAGGGTATTGATATGATTATTATTTCCGTCCCCTTATTTTATTTTTTTACCCTTTTTAATAAAGATTATTACTTTATTAATAATTTTATTGGGGGTGGTTTTAGGTTATGAATTAATATATGAAAATTATAATTATTTTAGTAAGTCTTTAAAGTTAAAATTTTTAGTTTTATTTTTTTCTGGTATATGAAATATACCAATTTTGACAACAATGAGGTTTTCGGCTAAATTTTTACAATTAGGGAGAGTTTGTCTAAAAAGGCTAGATTTTGGCTGATTTGAATATTATGGGAGGAAAAATTTGTTTCTTAGTATAAAAAATGTATTTATTTATTTACAAAAAATTTCTTTAAATCATATGAAATTTTTTCTTTTAATTTTACTTGTTTTTTATTTATTTATTTTATTATATTTATATAGCTTATTTAGAGCATAGTATTGAAGATACTAAGGAAATTATATTATTTATAAATAATAATTTTAAAATATCTTATTTATAAGAATAAAGTTCTAATTTTACAATGAAAGTGTAATGTTTTTATTAAACTATATAAATAAGAACTATAAACGAAGTTTCATCGCTTAAGAATAAAGTTAGAAGCTTTTTCTTTAATTTCTAGTTCTTTAATTGGAAATTAATTTCAATTTTATCATTAACAGTGATTTACCTCTTGTTTTGGTTTCAATTAAAGTAAGGATAAAAGTATTATCAAAATTTTAGGTCGAAATTAAATGCAATAATTTGCTTCTCACTAAAGATAAATTGATTCAATAATTTTTAAATGCAACTTAAATGTTATTTTTTTAACTATTATCCTATTTTTATTTTGTTCAATTTAAAGCGCCTTGATTTTGTTCATGTAGAAGTCCCAAAATTAAAATTATAATAAATAAATTTAAAGTAAAAGTAAGATTAGTAATATTTGAAATTTTTATAATAGAAATTGTTGGAAGTAAGAGTGTTAATTCTACGTCAAAAATTACAAAAATAATAGCAATTAAAAAAAATTGTAAAGAAAAAGGTAAACGGGCTAAATTTTTAGGGTCAAATCCACATTCAAAGGGTCTATTTTTTTCACGGTCATAAAAAGTTTTTTTAGATGAAAAATTTAATAAAATAATAAGTAGCATTAATATACATATAATTATTAATCTTTGATAAAATAATATTTTTATTATTTATACTAGTTTAGTGAACTAGGTTTTTTAATTGGAAGTTAATTGTAATTAATATACTATATAAATAAATATAGATTACCTTCCTCATCAATAAATAGTGATATACAAGAATAATCAGACTACATCAACAAAATGTCAATATCATGCAGCTGCTTCAAATCCAAAATGATGTTTTGATGAAAAATGATTATAATATAGTCGTAATAAGCAAATAAATAAAAATCTAGAGCCAATAATAACATGTAATCCATGGAGTCCGGTAGTTATAAAAAATGATGAGCCGTAAACTCTGTCTGCAATAGAAAATGGGGCTTCAGCGTATTCATAAATTTGGAGTAGAGAAAAGTATATTCCTAAGATTACAGTTAATCTTAAACTTTGTAAGGATTGAGAATAGTCATTTTCTATTAAACTGTGATGAGTTCATGTAATTGTTAGACCTGACGTTAATAAGATTAATGTATTTAAAAGTGGAATTTCTAAAGGATTAAAAGTATTAATTCCTTTGGGGGGTCAATTTATTCCTAAGTCAATTCTTGGGGACAATCTAGCATGGAAAAATGCTCAAAAGAAAGCTAAAAAAAAAAAGATTTCCGATGTAATAAATAATATTATTCCTCAACGAAGACCTGCAGTAATTTTAAATGTATGTAATCCTTGAAATGTTCTTTCTCGTGAGATATCTCGTCATCATTGGTATATGATTAATAAATTTAATATAAGGCTTAAATATAATAAGTTTTTTTCATTAAAATGAAATCATTTAATTAAACCTATTATAAAGGAGAATAAGTTTAATGAATTTAAAAGAGGTCAAGGTCTTTGATCCACTAAATGGAATGGGTGATTTTTATGTTGATTCATTAATTTGTTTCTCTAGAATATAAAGTTGTTAAAATTGTAAATACATAAGCTTGGATAATTGCTACAGCAAATTCTAACATTAAAAGAAGGATTTGTCTAAAAATTAATAAATTTAAAATTTTAAATGATAATGAAGATCCAGAGTTTCCTATTAATGTTAAAAGTAAGTGCCCTGCGATTATATTAGCTGTTAATCGAATAGCTAGTGTTCCTGGACGAATGATATTTCTGATAGATTCAATAATTACAAGAAAGGGTAATAGGATTTTTGGAGCTCCTTGAGGGACAAGATGGGCAAATATATGGGTTATATTTTTAAATCATCCGTATATTATGAATCTTACTCATAGTGGTAGGCTTAAACTTAATGTAAACCTTATATGGCTAGTTCTAGTAAAAATATAAGGGAAAAGTCCTATTAAGTTATTTATTATAATAAATATAAATATTCTTGAAAAAATAATAGTGCTACCTAAAAATTTTTTATTTTTGATTAGAACTTTAAGTTCATTATGTATTAAAATACATATTTTAATTCATAATATGTTTAATCGAGAGGGGATTAATCAATATATAGGGGGTATAATAATAAAAATTAGTATGGTTCTTAACCAGTTTAATGATAAAAATGAGATATATGTTCTTGGGTCAAAGGTTGAAAAAAGATTAGCTATCATTTTCAATTATAGAAGTTTTTAATGGCCATAGTTTTAAAAGATTTAGGAGGGTATATAAAATTAAAATAATTAAATATTAAAATTAGTATAAAGATTATAGAAAAAAAAATATAAAGACAGATTCAATTTATTGGGGCTATTTGAGGAATTAAAAATTATTATTTTTAATAATTTTAGTTTGACAAACTAATGTTATATTTTAACTAAATTTTTCATTAGAAGTAGTCGTAAGTTACTATAATGTGGTTTAAGAGACCAATGCTTGACTTTCAGCCATCTAATGTTTTTAGTATTTAGCTGAGTTAATTCAGTTTAAGAAATGGTTAATAGATACTCTTTCAATTACAATAGGTATAAATCTATGGTTTGCTCCACAAATTTCTGAGCATTGACCAAAAAATATTCCAGTTCGGTTAATAATGAATCTAGTTTGGTTTAAACGTCCTGGTGTTCCATCAATTTTAATTCCTAAAGTAGGGATTGATCATGAATGAATTACATCAGTAGAAGTAATAATTAAGCGGATTTGTGTATTAAAAGGCACTGTTATACGGTTATCAACTTCTAAGAGACGAAAGTTAAAAGGTTTCATTAAGTCAGTTGGGATTATATAAGAATTAAATTCTAATTTTTTATAGTCAGAATATTCGTATGATCAGTATCATTGGTGGCCAATAGCTTTGATTGTAATTATAGGGGAGTGTACTTCATCTAAAATATATAATAATCGTAACGATGGTAAAGCAATTATAATAAGAATAATTGCAGGTAGAATTGTTCAAATTATTTCGATTAATTGGCCTTCTAAAAGGAATCGATGTGTAAGTTTATTTAATAATATTGAGATTAATATTTGACCTACTAAGATTGTAATAATAATTAAGATTAATAAAGTATGATCATGGAAAAATATAAGTTGTTCTATTAAAGGGGACGCCCTGTCTTGTAGTATGATGGTTTTTCATGTAGAAATTTCTAAAAAAAATAAATTTTATATTTGGGGCTTAAATCCAATGCACTAATCTGCCATATTAGAAGTTTGTTAAAGCTGGTAATTCATTGTGCCTATGTTCAGCAGGAGGAAAAAATTGAAACCATTCAATAGAAGATGGGGTATTTCAAGCTGATAGATTTATTCGTTTAACTGAGAATGCTTCTCATAAAATAAAAATTAAATAAATAATTCTAAATAAAGAGATTAGCCTTCCAATTGATGAAATAATATTTCATAGGGTGAAAGCATCTGGATAATCAGAGTAACGTCGGGGCATCCCTCTTAATCCAAGAAAATGTTGGGGGAAAAATGTTAAATTTACTCCAATAAATATAATAAAAAATTGTGTTTTTAAAAATTTAGAATTTAATGTAATTCCTGTAAATAATGGGAATCATTGTACAATTCCGGCTAAAATTGCAAATACAGCCCCTATAGATAAAACATAATGAAAATGAGCTACAACATAATAAGTATCATGTAAGATGATATCAATTGAGGAATTTGCTAAAATTACTCCTGTTAATCCGCCTATTGTAAATAAAAAGATGAAACCAATTGCCCATAAGGATGGAGGATTGAAAGAAATTTGGATTCCGTGAAATGTGGCCAATCATCTAAAAATTTTAATTCCTGTAGGAATAGCGATAATTATAGTAGCTGAGGTAAAATAAGCGCGAGTATCTACGTCTATTCCAACAGTAAATATGTGATGAGCTCAAACGACAAATCCTAGTAATCCAATAGCTATTATAGCATAAATTATTCCTAGTACTCCGAAGGCTTCTTTTTTTCCTCTTTCTTGATTAATAATATGTGAAATTATGCCGAATCCTGGGAGAATTAAAATATATACTTCTGGGTGTCCAAAGAATCAAAATAAATGTTGATAAAGAATGGGGTCTCCCCCTCCTGCAGGGTCAAAAAAAGATGTATTAATATTACGATCTGTCAATAGTATAGTGATAGCTCCAGCTAAGACTGGAAGAGATAAAAGAAGAAGAATAGCCGTAATTTTTACTGCTCAAATAAATAAAGATATTTGATCTGGGTTTATTCCATTTGGTCGTATATTAATAATTGTTGAAATAAAATTTACTGCCCCTAAAATTGAAGAGATTCCTGCTAGATGTAGCCTAAAAATTGCTAAGTCTACTGATGGTCCCTCATGGGCAATATTCGTTGATAAGGGAGGGTAAACTGTTCAACCAGTTCCTGCTCCTTTATCTGTAATTCTTCTTATTAAAAGTAATATAATTGAAGGGGGGAGAAGCCAAAAACTTATATTATTTAATCGTGGGAATGCTATATCTGGGGCTCCTAGTATTAGGGGGATTAACCAATTACCAAATCCCCCGATTATAATTGGTATAACCATAAAAAAAATCATAATAAAGGCATGAGCAGTAACAATTGTATTATAAATTTGATCGTCACCAATTATATTTCTGGGGGTTCCTAATTCTGTCCGAATAATAATTCTTAGGGAAGTTCCAATTATTCCTGATCAGGCGCCAAAAATAAAATATAAAGTTCCGATATCTTTATGATTAGTTGAGTAAAATCATTTATTCGGTAAAATGGCTGAATACAAAAGCGATAAATTGTAAATTTATATATGAAATTAATTTCTTTTACCAAAATAAAGGATTAAGTAGTCTAAAAAGATTTTAAATTGCAAATTTAAAGATAAATTTAATAATTTCTTAGTTTAAGAATTAGGGGGATACTATCCTAATTTAGACTTTGAAGGTCCATAGTTTTTTTAACTTAAATTCTTTATAAGTTTATAAGTAGTTTACTATAATTGTACATATTATTAACCCTCTAAGAGAAATAAAATTTCTTATAAATTGAGTATAATTGTTATTATAATTTTTGTTTACTAGAGATTCTTCTGAGTTTAAAATAAGTGAAGAAAATGTAATTCGTAAATAAGTATATAAAGATATTAATGTAAAAATAATTAATAAAATAGCTAGTCTATAAAAATTATTTTTAATTATAAAATTAATAACAAGTCATTTAGGTAAAAATCCAATAAACGGAGGTAACCCTCCTAAGGATAAAAAGTTTATTATGAATATAAATTTTATATTTTTATTTCAAGTTAAAAATTTTCTTAGTTGGTTAATAAAATAAATATTATATTTATTTAGTAATAATACAATATTTCTATTAATTAAACAATAAATAATAAAGTAATAAAATCAAATTATAAATGAATTTATTATAGCTGAGATTATTCATCTTACATGGTTGATGGAAGAATAGGCTAAAATTTTACGTAAACATGTTTGATTTATGTTTTGTAGACCTCTAATCAATGAAGAGCTTACAATAAAAATTGATAAAAATAAGGGGATTATTGAAGAGTAGGTTAAAAGAATTATGGGGGCAATTTTTTGCCAAGTTAATAAGATATACCCCATACTTCAATTTATTCCTCTAATTACTTCTGGGAGTCAGAAATGTAAAGGGGCTGCCCCTATTTTCATTAAAAGTGCTAAGTCCGTAAAAATTGATGGGATAGTCGATAAATGGTATCTAAAATTTTTAATATTGGCAAAAATAATAATAGAAAATAATAATATTGATGAAGCTATAGTTTGAACAATAAAATATTTAATGGTAGCTTCAGAGGAAAATTTATTTTTAATATTTTTTATTAAGGGTATTATGGAAAGAAGATTAATTTCTAAGCCAATTCATGAAGTTAATCAAGAAGTTGAAGAAATAGAAATAAGAGTTCCAATAATTATTGTATTTAGAAATAATATTTTATAAAAATTTTTAATAAAAAAGAAAAGGGTTAAAACCTTTATAAGTGGGGTATGAACCCATTAGCTTAATTAGCTTATCTTTTTTACACTTTAGTATATAGATGTATAAAAGTTTTTGATACTTTAGGAAATAGATAAAATCTATTAGGTGTAAAAAATTTAAATTAATAAAAGTAAAAATTTTACATATTTTATCCTATCAAGATAATCCTTTTAATCAGGCATTTTATT